TCACAAGCGGCTGAATTTTTATTCCATAAGGGCTTATTCGATCCAATCGTACCACGTAATCCTTTAAAAGGTGTTCTGAGTGAGTTATTTCAGTTCCACGCCTTTTTTCCTTTGAATCAAAATCAACTCCAGTAGAGTTCTTAAGTGAAAATTTTTTTTGTGGCGAATAATTAACAATTAGTTAGTTTATCCGAATCAAAATAAAAAAAAATCCGAAGAATGGATTTTTCTTTGGTGACATAAGATTTCATTGTACAAGGAAGCATGCAGATAATTCTTTTTTTTTTTTTACCGATATGACGTATTAGTAATCAGTAAATCTCTCTCAACAAGACAACATAAAAAAAGTATTCTTCCTTAGAATTAATTGTAATTGGGGGCAGGGCAAATAAAACGAATTTATTGTTCCCCTCTTGCGTATGTATATATCATTCAAATAGAGAAAAGAAAATGGAAAATCTTGCATCTTTCTATATCTACTAAAAAGGACCTTTTTCCTAGGAATCCCTGCTGTTGGATCGGATTCGTTAGAATCCTTCGGAAATCAAAATGATTTCTTTTTTAATATCTAATTTCTTTTTGGAATTAGATATTAAAAAAGAAATCCGAAGCTAAGAACAACAGAAGAAGAAAAATAAGTAATAATAATAACGAAAATGGGTTATCATACATTTATTTCATGTAGAAAAATGACTAGGTCCGTTCTACATTCCTTGCGCTTAGTATATATACTTATTTAGTATACTTATATACATTTATATACGAATTAGAATCTTATAATAATTAGAATATTAATTTTCATTATTATAGGATATCTTTATACCAGTAACAGGTACAAATATTAAATCGAGGTACCCTTTCTATGACAATTCTCAACAGCTTTCCCTCCATTTTAGTGCCCTTAGTGGGCCTAGTATTTCCGGCAATGGCAATGGCTTCTTTATTTCTTTATCTTGAAAAAAATAATATTTTTTAAATCCGATCGGATCAAGGTCAACTCTCATCTAGTTTTTTTTTTTCAAGACTTAGCGATGACGGATAGCCATTTAATAGAATAGTGTATAAGACTAAAAAGCGGCTTTTTCCGAGCATAAACAGAAGAGCTCTTATGCATGTGTAAACATGATATATAGGTAAATCTATTCTATCTATTGTCAACAATAGATTGTGATCTGAACTCATGTCTGCAATGAAAGTCAATGTATCTATATGTATGTACCAATCTATAGGGAATCATATCAAGGGGATGTTCTGATTTTATTAGATCTAACCAATTCGATGACTTACTGCTAAGATAAGAGTTCACATCAAAATGTACTAGTTGACGAGAGTTACTTCAGAAACAACAAAAGTAAACTCAAATTGATTTTCTTTTGGTTATTTCCCCAATTCCAATAAAATTCAACCGGAGCTAGTATGTATGAGTTGGCGATCAGAATATATATGGATAGAATTTATAGCAGGCTCTCGCAAAACAAGCAATTTCTGCTGGGCACTTATCCTTTTTTTAGGTTCATTAGGATTCTTAGTGGTTGGAATTTCTAGTTATCTTGATAGGAATTTGCTATCTTTATTTCCGTCTCAGCAAATAAAATTTTTTCCACAAGGGATCGTGATGTCTTTCTACGGGATCGCGGGTCTCTTTATTAGTTCCTATTTGTGGTGCACAATTACATGGAATGTGGGTAGTGGTTATGATCGATTTGATACAAAAGAGGGAATAGTGTGTATTTTTCGTTGGGGATTTCCTGGAAAAAATCGCCGCATCTTTCTACGATTCCTTATGAAAGATATTCAGTCCATCAGAATCGAAGTTAAAGAGGGAATTTATGCTCGTCGTGTCCTTTATATAGAAAGCAGAGGCTTGGGGGCCATTCCCTTGAATCGTACTGATGAGAATTTGACTCTACAAGAAATTGAGCAAAAGGCTGCGGAATTGGCCTATTTCTTGCGTGTACCAATTGAAGGTTTTTAAAAAATGAACTGAAGAATAAGAATAAACAGAATAAGAATAAACGCTTTCTCGGCAGGAGGAACCCCTCAAGACTCTTTTTTTTTTTTTAATATGCGAGAGTTTCATTTTTACATTTTTAATAGAAAAAAAGTTCTTTCATTTTGAAATGCAAATAATATTACTATTCATTATTTGAATTTGAATCTTTCGGGCATTCATCGAAAAGGGGGGAGGCTTCAAATATTTGATCAATTGGGATATCTGGAAACAATATTGTTTTGTTTTTTATTATTTCTTGATTCCAATTCGAATTGGAATGAAGAATTCGAAGTGGATTCTTCTTCGATTGCTGTAGTTTTTCTACACTAGGTTCAAGGACTAACCGCCGAAGCACAACTAAAAAAAACGAGACTCAATTTATAGGTGCAATACCTTGTAATAGAACTCATGCTTGATAGAAATATTAGATCGCATAGAATCAACGAATGGGGTGTGTTCATTAACAATTCACAGATGAAAAAATGACAAAAAAAAAAACGAACGCATCCATTCCCCTTAGATATCTTTCATCTATAGTATTTGTAGTATTTTTGCCCTGGTGGATCCCTCTCTCATTTAATAAAAATATGGAATCCTGGGTTTCTAATTGGTGGAATACTAGTCAACTCGAAACCTTTTTGAATGATATTCAAGAAAAGGCTATTCTAGAAAAATTCATAGAATTCGAGGAATTATTCTTCTTGGACGAAATGGTAAAGGAATTTACGGAAAGACGTCTAGAAAAGCTTCGTATAGGGCTCCCGAAAGAAACAATTCAATTAATCAAGATGCACGATGAGGATCATATCCATACGATTTTTCACTTCTCGACAAATACAATCTGCTTCGTTATTCTAAGTGGTTATTCGATTCTGTGTAATGAAGAACTTTTTATTCTTAACTCTTGGTTTCAAGAATTCCTATATAATTTAAGCGATACAATAAAAGCCTTTTCGCTTCTTTTCGTAACTGATTTATGTATCGGATTCCATTCGCCCCGCGGTTGGGAACTACTGATTGACTATGCCTACAACGATTTTGGATTTGCTCATAATGATATTATTCTATCTGTTCTTGTTTCCACTTTTCCAGTCATTCTAGATACGTTTTTTAAATATTGGCTTTTTTCTTATTTAAATCGTGTATCTCCGTCACTTGTAGTGATTTATCATTCAATGACTGAGTGAAAAGCTATTCAATGATCCAATTAGAATATTTTTGGTTTTTTACATAAGCAAAGCATTCAAAGCCGTACTTCCCTTACTTTTCTACCCATCCAGAGGATCCGATCCCTCCCAGATTCCAGGAATCTTATATTCCAGTAAAATTATTTCAGTAAATAGCAGAATCGCGGATAGGGAACTGTATTAGCGACCTACCTAATTTTATTGTAGAAATTTTCGGGATCAACGATTGGACCATGCAAATTCGAAATAGCTTTTCTTCGTTAAAGGGAGAGATTACTCGATTCATTTCCGTATCCCTCATGATATATATAATAACTCAGGCATCGATTTCAAACGCATATCCTGTTTTTGCGCAGCAGGGTTTTGAAAATCCACGAGAGGCAACTGGTCGCATTGTATGCGCTAATTGTCATTTAGCTAATAAGCCCGTGGATATTGAGGTTCCACAGGCGGTACTCCCTGATACTGTATTTGAAGCAGTTGTTAGAATTCCATATGATATGCAACTGAAACAAGTTCTTGCTAATGGTAAAAGGGGGTCTTTGAATGTGGGGGCCGTTCTTATTTTACCAGAGGGGTTTGAATTAGCCCCCTCCGACCGTATTTCGCCCGAGATGAAAGAAAAGATAGGCAAGCTGTCTTTTCAGACCTACCGACCCACTAAAAAAAATATTCTTGTGATAGGGCCAGTTCCTGGTCCGAAATATAGTGAAATAACTTTTCCTATTCTTTCCCCGAACCCCGCAACTAATAAAGATGCTCACTTCTTAAAATATCCAATATATGTAGGTGGGAATAGGGGGAGGGGTCAGATTTATCCCGACGGGAACAAAAGTAACAATACGGTTTATAATGCTACAGCTGCGGGTATAGTAAGCAAAATAATACGAAAAGAAAAGGGGGGATACGAAATAACCATAACGGATGCAGCGAATGGGCGTGAAGTGCTTGATATTATCCCTCCAGGACCAGAACTTCGTGTTTCAGAGGGCCAATCTATCAAACTTGATCAACCATTAACAAGTAATCCTAATGTAGGTGGGTTTGGTCAGGCCGATGCAGAAATAGTACTTCAAGATCCATTACGTGTCCAAGGCCTTTTGTTCTTTTTGGCATCTGTTGTTTTGGCACAAATTTTTTTGGTTCTTAAAAAGAAACAGTTTGAGAAGGTCCAATTGTCCGAAATGAATTTCTAGATCCGCGGATTTATCATTTATCAACATCAAGTTTGTAAAAAGAACCAAATTCTTCTTGGCAATTATGTTATGTAGAAGCAAAAAACTTACGAAAAGTCTTTTGCTTATTTATGTTCTTTTTCTACTGGATGTCGGGAAGTTCTTGTACTGCACTCCCAAATCATAGTATATATATTGTGAAGAAGGTTATTTTGCTTTCACCCTTCTTTGTTTTTCCAATACAAATTGGAGGATGTCACTATTATCAGATTTAAATATCATAGAATGTGTCAATAGTTTTGATTCTATTCTAATAGAATCAAATTCGACTAGAACTATATACTAAACATAAGATAAGGAAGTGGAGAATATCGAATATAAAGAAAGTCCGGGATAAATGAGGAGAACAAGGGATTCTAAAGGGGATTATTCGTCGTCCTAGTCTTCGGCACCCGAAAGGGATGTGGGAAATTCCTTTTCGGGTGTCAAAATAATAAGGGTTCTTAATTCCATTCATCAAACATTCCTGTTCGTAGTTTCTAAATTTTCCAGGTTTATCAGAACTCTTTTTGGATTTCTATTTTTTGGATTTCTATTAATCTATTAAGTAGTGGTAAAACACAAAAAAAAGAAAGAGAAGTCATT